CCTTTTACTTCTTCTTCTTGCTGGATGTCTCGTTCAGGTACTTCTTTTCTCTGTTTCCCTAGACTCTAGTGAGTTACAGACAGAGTTCGAGAGTATAAAATCTTTGACGATTCCATCATACACGATTGAGGTGTACAAACTTGTGGATGGGTATCCTAAACCTGAACCGAATTCTTTCTGGTTAAAGAATTTCTTTCTAGTTGCTCGGGAACAATTAGAAGATTTTCTAGCGGAAATACCGGGTTTTGCGCTATTTAGTGGTGGTCCCGCTTATGGGGTCAAATTTCTACAGAAGATATTTTTCAATCTCATCGATCTCATAAGTATCATACCAAATCCCATCAATCGACTCACTTTTTCGAGAAATACGAGATATCTAAGTCATACAAGTAAAGAGATCTATTCATGGATAAGAAAAGGGCAAAGGTTTCCGACTCATGATGAAATAGAATCCTGGATCGAGACCTGTGATTGGTTTTTGGATGAAGAGAGAGTTTACTCGTTTCATTTCTCCACCCTAAGGCCAGAAAAAGGGATTGATCAAATTCTATGGAGTCTGACTCATATTGATCGTTTAGTAAAGAGTGACTACGGTTATCAAATGTTTGAACAAGCGGGAGCAATTTACTTACGATACTTAGTTGACATTCATCAAAAGGATCTAATGAATTATGAGTTCAATACATCCTGTTTAGCAGAAAGACGGATATTCCTTGCTCATTATCAGACAATCACTTATTCACAAACCTCGTGTGGGGCTAATCGTTTTCATTTCCCATCTCATGGAAACCCGAAACCTTTTTCGTTCCGCCTAGCGCTATCCCCCTCTAGGGGTATTTTAGTGATAGGTCCTATAGGAACTGGACGATCCTATTTGGTCAAATCCCTAGCGACAAACTCCTATCTTCCTTTCATTACGGTATTTCTGAACAAGCTGGGTTTGAAAATAGTTATTGATGATCTCGATCCTGAGGACTATATGGAAGCGCTTGATGATGTGGATATTGATGGGATTGATAATGATAGCGATCCTGCTAAGGAATATATGGATGCGCTTAGAGATGCGGATGATATTGATGATCGTGACTATTCGAACTTGGACTCGGACCCGAAGCTGAGGAAGGAGTATACGGTGGATGATGAGATACTTAGGTATATCATCGGGTTGGAAATCAAGCTAGCTTCTATCAACTTACAATTCGAATTGGCAAGAACAATGTCTCCTTGCATAGTATGGATTCCAAACATTCATGATCTGTATGTGGATGAGTCGGAGTCCCTCGGTTTATTATTGAACTATCTCTCCGGGTATTGTGAAAGACGGTCCACTAGAGATATTCTTGTTATTGCTTCGACTCATATTCCTCAAAAAGTGGATCCCGCTCTAATAGCTCCGAATAAATTAAATACATGCATTAAGATACGAAGGCTTCTTATTCCACAACAACGAAAGCACGTTTTCACCCTTTCGTATACTAGGGGATTTCACTTGGAAAAGAAAATGTTCCATACTAATGGATTCGGGTCCATAGCCATGGGTTACAATGCAAGAGATCTTGTAGCAATTACCAATGAGGCCCTATCGATTAGTATTACACAGAAGAAATCAATTATAGACACTAATACAATTAGATTCGCTCTTCATAGACAAACTTGGGAGTTGCGAGCGCACGTAAGACCGGTTCCGGATCATGGGATCCTTTTCTATCAGATAGGAAGGGCTGTTGCACAAAATGTACTTATAAATAATTGCTGCCTTATAGATCCTATATCTATCTATATGAAGAAGCAATCATGTTACGAAGGGGATCCTTATTTGTACAAATGGTTCTTCGAACTTGGAACGAGCATGAAGAAATTAACGATACTTCTTTATCTTTTGAGTTGTTCTGCCGGATCGGTCGCTCAAGATCTTTGGTCTCTACCCGGACCCGATGAAAAAAATTGGATCACTTCTTATAGACTCGTTGAGACGGATTCTGGTCTAGTTGATGGCCTATTAGAAGTAGTAGAAGGCGCTCTGGTGGGATCCTCGCTTCTTCGGCCCGAACCGAGGAATCCCCTAGAGATGATGGAAAATGGATCTCGTTCTATCTTTGATCGTAGATTTCTCTACGAATCGGAGTTTAAAGAATGGGCAGAAGGCACCGACCCGCAACAGTTAGCGGAGGATGTAGTCGATCACATAGTTTGGGCTCCTAGAATATGGCAACCTTGGGGCTTTCTATTTGATTGGATCGAAAGGCCCAATGAATTGGAATTTCCCTATTGGGCCAGGTCATTTCGGGGCAAGCCGATCATTTCTGATGAAGTGAATGATGAATATTTTGATTATGCATTTTTTGGTGAAGGGGATGATGGATATGATGAAGAGGATGAGCTTCAAGAGAATGATTCGGAGTTCTTGCAGAGTGAAACCATGGAGTACCCGGGACGAGATAGATCTTCCAAAGAACAAGTCTTTTTTCGAAAAGGCCAATTCATTTGGGACCCTGGAGAT